ACATTTTCTTTCTATCTGACAGGACAAACAAAGAAATAGGAAGGGATGGTTCTTTCATTCCATTGATAGAAGTCTAACTAGAAAAAGACTCTCTCTATTACTTTGAGAAGAGAATCGTTGGTTTGACCGACGAACTACGTGGGAAAATAGACCTTCTTTCTTTGATTTGAAGCAAGATTTTTGGAAAGTAAGAATCCCATTCAGTTCGCTTTCGGAAAACTAGCTGGTCGCGGATTAGTTCGTTCTGCGCCGCCAGCGGCCTCAACTCAAAGGCGCAGGTTGATCTCTCTGGTTGAGGCTGCATGCATTTATTCATTTTAAACTTGACGCGTGGGAAGGACTTACTCTACTAGTGGCTCGGCTTGGTCTCGCTCCCTTCCCGCACTATTCCTCCCCACTAAAAAGAGCGATTGAGAATCTCGAGAACCTTTCCGAGCGTCTGTCTTCGCGGGGCGATTGGAAAAGAAAGGACTATTTCATTCTTTTACTGCCTTCCATTCCACTATTCTGATCGAATTAATTGCTCTTCCGAACGACCAAGTCATAATGAGATTAAAAACCGATGCTTCCTTGGCCGTGTGGAACATGGATTAGCATTATGTCATTCCTACAAGTGATGACCCACCCAGGATTGCTATGTACGGACTTAGAGATAAAATAGAATATGTTTCTTTCAATTCCTCGTGAGCCACTTATTTCTCCGAAACAAGAGATTAAAGTCATCTTCCTCCTTTTTCCCAAGAAGTCGACGGCGTTACACCATTGGGATACTTCGAATAAACTTGAGTACATATAGGATACACCGGTGCTAAAACCCTTTCTCAAGATATCTTCCAAACTGTTGGGGTCGTTGCTCCGGATCTTGTTCTCCCGGTGTGAAACCAGTTGGTTCCGTAGTTTTAGAATTCTGCTGATCCCAAGTACTCCATCTCCATCATTGCATATAGGAATATAGAAAGTAAAGAGGAAAAGGCATGACCAGAAGAATTGTGTGAAATAAGTGAATTTATCTAGTTGAGGCATTTAGACATATGTCTAAAGGATTCCCTCAATACAGCTTAACTCCGTCAAGCCTGTACGAGTAGTGAAGAAGTCTAGAGATTTTCGTTGGTTGTTGACCAACGGAAAGCATGGGATCAAAAAAGGCAGAATTTCTTTTCTCAAAAAAATCTCTTTCTTTTTTTTCCCCAACGACAAAGGAACTTACGGGCGGGGCATTTTCGGGGACTAGCCCGCTTCCCATTACTCAATAGGGCAATTCCTCGCACATAATTAAGGGAGCCATTGAAAGGTGACTAAAACACCAGAAACGGGGACTACCCGAGCTAATGATAGAGGCAAGAACACTTTCCGGCCAAGTCCCATTAATTGATCATAACGATATCGTGGAAATGCTGCACGGACCCATATATATAGGAACAGAAAAAGAATCACCTTGATACTAAACCAGATCGAGCCCGGGATCTTCTTTGAAATGGGAAGATCTAGGATAGGCGGCCAACCTCCTGGAGAGAGCGATGTGCATAGACCAGGTGAGTAGGGATGCAGCTCCGTGGACCGCTCGTCGGGCCTGATAGGTGGTGGTATCACACCCTTCTCAAAGGAACCGTACGTGACACTCTCGCGTCATACGGCTCCGTCCCGGAAGCAGGACCTTCCCTTTCCTTTGACCAACGGGCCCTCAAACCTTTATGATTTCGTGCCGAACCTGGTCTCCATCTTCGAACTTCTCGTTCGATGAGACCCCAGGTCTCGCTCTTTCCGTTTTCTAGGTCACGCCTTAACCTCGTTAGAAAGCGGAGTTGGCTAGCTGCCGGCATATCTTTTACGTCACCGGCCACATAGTCCGCAGCGTCTTTCACTGCATCGCATTTGCCGGGGCTGAATCCCCTTTCTTGAGCGATCGCCCTCGCTCGTTGGCAGAACGCCTTGATGCGTGCGTCTAGTTTGTTGGGGTGAGACTCCGCTTCTTTATACTCTTAGGAGGCGAGAAACTCCCGTTCCCTTCTCCTTCCTTACTCTTCCGAGGATGGTTCAGGGGGAGCCGGTTCCGCCTCCGGCTGAGGAGGGAAATTTCAATCGATAGGCGGTAGCTTCGACGAGCTGGGGCGTGGAAGTGAAAACCCTAAACTTGAAACCCTACCCTTCTTTGCTACTCACTATCTAAGGAGCAAATCCGAAGTCGGTTCTCAAGGCCCAGAAGCTCGGGGATTGAATACCCCTATGTTCCAAGTGACTAGCTTGGCTGGTGATGCGTTCACCCACTTGCACGCTTCCTTGCAAGCACGAAATCCTTAGTTCGCCCGCTACCACACGGGCCGGTGTACTCTTATCGCTAACCCCGAGAGAGGCTATACTCTAAGAGCCAACCGACTCATTATCCCTGGACGCAAGGATTAAGAAAGAGCAATGTATCAGGGGCTGAGCGTACCTTCCGCTCAGGAACAAGAAATGGAGCTATTAAGCCCACGGAGCGGTGCCGCTTTCCTTTTTCTAGCTC